CCTCAGAAGATTCTTCCACAATGGACTCTGATAAGTGAGATTTCGAATAAGTGTTTACAGAATCTTCTTCTGTCCGAAGAAATGATTCCTCGAAATAATGAGTCACCCGTTCCATTGATATGGGCACATCTGAGATCAAGAAATACTCGGGAGTTCTTCTATTCAATCCTTTTCCTTCTTCTTGTTGCTGGATATCTCATTCGTATCCATCTTCTCTTTGTTTCCCGAGCCTCTAGTGAGTTACAGACAGAGTTAGAAAAGCTCAAATCTTTGATGATTCCATCATACATGATTGAGTTGCGAAAACTTCTGGATAGGTATCCTACATCTGAACTGAATTCTTTCTGGTTAAAGAATCTCTTTCTAGTTGCTCTGGAACAATTAGGAGATTCTCTGGAAGAAATACGGGGTTCTGCTTCTGGTGGCAACATGCTATTGGGTGGTGGTCCCGCTTATGGGGTCAAATCAATACGTTTAAGAAGAAATATTTGAATATCAATCTCATCGATCTCATAAGTATCATACCAAATCCCATCAATCGAATCACTTTTTCGAGAAATACGAGACATCTAAGTCGTACAAGTAAAGAGATCTATTCATTGATAAGAAAAAGAAAAAACGTGAACGGTGATTGGATTGATGATAAAATCGAATCCTGGGTCGCGAACAGTGATTCGATTGATGATGAAGAAAGAGAATTCTTGGTTCAGTTCTCCACCTTAATGACAGAAAAAAGGATTGATCAAATTCTATTGAGTCTGACTCATAGTGATCCTTTATCAAAGAATGACTCTGGTTATCAAATGATTGAACAACCGGGATCAATTTACTTACGATACTTAGTTGACATTCAGAAAAAGTATCTAATGAATTATGAGTTCAATAGATCCTGTTTAGCAGAAAGACGGATATTTCTTATTCATTTTCAGACAATCACTTATTCACAAACGTCCTGTGGGGCTAATAGTTTTCATTTTTCCATCTCATGGAAAACCCTTTTCGCTCCGCTTAGCCCTATCCCCTTCTAGGGGTATTTTAGTGATAGGTTCTATAGGAACTGGACGATCCTGTTTGGTCAAATACCTAGCGACAAACTCCTATGTTCCTTTCATTACGGTATTTCCGAACAAGTTCCTGGATGACAAGCCTGAAGGTTATCTTATTGATGATATCGATATTGATGATAGTGACGATATCCATATTGATAATAGTGACGATATTGATGATGACCTTGATACGAAGCTGCTAACTATGACGAATGTGCTAACTATGTATATGACGCCGAAAATAATAGACCGATTTGATATCACCCTTCAATTCGAATTAGCAAAAGCAATGTCTCCTTGCATAATATGGATTCCAAACATTCATGATCTGTATGTGAATGAGTCGAATTACTTATCCCTCGGTCTATTAGAGAACTCTCTCTCCAGGGATTGTGAAAGATGTTCCACTAGAAATATTCTTGTTATTGCTTCGACTCATATTCCCCAAAAAGTGGATCCCGCTCTAATAGCTCCGAATAAATTAAATACATGCATTAAGATACGAAGGCTTCTTATTCCACAACAACGAAAGCACTTTTTCATTCTTTCATATACTAGGGGATTTCACTTGGAAAAGAAAATGTTCCATACTAACGGATTCGGGTCCATAACCATGGGTTCCAATGCACGAGATCTTGTAGCACTTATCAATGAGGCCCTATCAATTAGTATTACACAGAAGAAATCAATTATAGAAACTAATACAATTAGATCGGCTCTTCATAGACAAACTTGGGATTTGCGATCCCAGGTAAGATCGGTTCAGGATCATGGGATCCTTTTCTATCAGATAGGAAGGGCTGTTGCACAAAATGTACTTCTAAGTAATTGCCCCATAGATCCTATATCTATCTATATGAAGAAGAAATCATGTAAGGAAGGAGATTCTTATTTGTACAAATGGTACTTCGAACTTGGAACGAGCATGAAGAAATTAACGATACTTCTTTATCTTTTGAGTTGTTCTGCCGGATCGGTCGCTCAAGATCTTTGGTCTTCACCCGGATCCGGTGAAAAAAATTGGATCACTTCTTATGGATTTGTTGAGAATGATTCTGATCTAGTTCATGGCCTATTAGAAGTAGAAGGCGCTCTGGCGGGATCCTCACGGACAGAAAAAGATTGCAGTCAGTTTGATAATAATCGAGTGACATTACTTCTTCGGTCCGAACCAAGGAATCCGTTAGATATGATGCAAAATGGATCTTTTTCTATCGTTGATCAGAGATTTTTCTATGAAAAATACGAATCGGAGTTTGAAGAAGGGGAAGGGGCCCTCGACCCGCAACAGATAGAGGAGGATTTATTCAATCACATAGTTTGGGCTCCTAGAATATGGCGCCCTTGTGGCAATCTATTTGATTGTATCGAAAGGCCCGCGGAATTGGGATTTCCCTATTGGGCCGGGTCATTTCGGGGCAAGCGGATCATTTATATCATAAAGAGGATGAGCT